GTGAATACAACCAACTATCATTAATAATTTCATCCTTGGACCAAAAACAAGCAAGAGGCGGAATACCACAAAGAGAAAGTGTACCTAATAAGAAAGTAGTTCTTGTAATTGGAACATATCTTGTTAAACCGCCCATAAGAACCATATTCTGACTTTTATCGGGTGAATATCCAACAATAGGTTCCATAGAATTAATAATGGATCCGGATCCCAAAAACAATAAAGCTTTAGAATAGGCATGAGTTATTAAATGGAATAAGGCAGCTCGATAAGAACCTATACCTAGAGCTAACATAATATAACCCAGTTGAGACATTGTGGAATAGGCTAAACTTCTTTTAATATCTCTTTGAGCGAGAGCCAAAGTAGCTCCTAATAGTACTGTTATTATGCCTATTAAAGAAACGAAATTCATTATGTAAGGTATAACTCTGAAAAGAGGAAGAAGCCGAGCTACAAGAAAAATTCCCGCTGCTACCATGGTAGCAGCGTGTATAAGAGCCGAAATAGGGGTGGGCCCCTCCATAGCATCAGGTAACCATATGTGAAGAGGGAATTGTGCAGATTTAGCAATTGCGCCGACGAATAATAAAAAGGCGCAGAGAGTAACAAATGTAGAATTAACCCCATTACTATGAATCAAGTTATTAACTATTTTGAACAAATCCCGAAATTCTAAACTGCCAGTTATCCAATAAAAAGCTAAGATTCCTAATAATAAACCAAAGTCTCCTACACGATTAGTTATAAAGGCTTTTTGGCAAGCACTTGCTGCAACCGGTCGTGTAAACCAAAAACCTATTAATAAATATGAACACATTCCCACGAGTTCCCAAAAAATATAAATTTGTATCAAATTGGAACTAGTAACTAATCCCAACATGGAAGTATTAGAAAAACTCATATAAGCAAAAAATCTAAAATATCCTTGATCATGAGACATATAATTGTCACTATAAATAAGAACCATGATTCCAACAGTAGTAATTAGTATTAACATAATAGAAGTAAGTGGATCGATCAAGTGTCCAAACTCTAAGGAAAAATCATTATTGATAGTCCAAGACCATAAATATTGATAGATAAAACTTCCATTTATTTGCTGAATAGACAGACTGGCCGAAAAGGCCATAGTTATACTTAGCAGTAAAACACTAGTAAAACCCCACATACGACGAATATTTTTTGTTGCTGTAGGAATAAACAGAAGTCCAAATCCTATTGACATAGTAACTGGAAGTGAAAGAAAGGGTATTATCCATGCGTATTGATATGTTTGTTCCATAAAAAAATATTTGTTTTTTTATTGTTATAAATTTAATTGTTTAAAATCCACCAACCAAAAGAACAATAATAAAAGAAATCAACAAAAAAATAAAAAAAAAAATTTATTATCTATTTCATTTAGCCCTAGATAGATATGTGATATGGCATAGGTATATATACATGGATACGTATAGATAATTCATAATCTTTTGGTATATTTTGTATATATGTATATATTTATTTTTACATATTTACATATATATTATATAATTAGATAGAATTATATTTATATTATTATGATATGTTTTACAGGTTTTGAACAAAGTATTTATTATCCATGGGATAAGTATGGATAATGACGAAAAAACGATCTAAATATATGTCTTTCACATACAATAATAAAAATTAGTATTTTGTTTTTGAATGGCGGTTCCAAAAAAACGTATTTCTCGATCAAAAAAACGTATTCGTAGAAATATTTGGAAGAAGAAGGGATATTTAACGGCAGTAAAAGCTCTTTCTTTAGCTAAATCGGTTTCCACTGGGCATTCAAAAAGTTTTTTTGTGCAACAAACAAGTAATAAAATTTTGGAATAATCTAAATCGACATACCATTAAGAACTTATTAATATCAATATTAGTTAGAACTAACTGCTGTGGTGTGTTATATAGTAAATAATAATTCTTATGTTTACTGGCCTCTTAGTATAGTACTAAGTATTCTAATTTTTCTCTATCAATTAAATTTTCACAATAGAATATTTAATTGATAGAGAAAAAGTTTTTTGTTATATGCCTAGCCCAAAACTTAATTAGAAGTATAGTTACTAGATAGTATTTATAAGAAATTACGAAGAGTATTATTAATGATACTAAGATATCGAAATTTTTAGAAAAATGCCTCGAATAAAATTACGATAAATATGACATTAATTTTTTTAATTAATCTTTTTAATTTTCAATACATTAATTAAAAAATCATCTAAAAATAAAAAAAGGATGATTTTTAGTTCTATAACTCGACCCGGAACAAAACTATTTAGTTCTGACTGTTTTGGTATAACTCCATTTTGACATTCTAAACTAGATACATGAAAGTTGATTCTTAAATCTAAACCCTACGGCGATACTTAGTAAACATTCAAATCTTAATTTAAATAAGTCTTTATTTCATCGGTTCTAATGTTTACTAACTATATTGAATCCTTGAATCTTGACCATTCAACATGAATTGACTATTATTTATTAATATTTCAAATAAGCCGCCATGGTGAAATTGGTAGACACGCTGTTCTTAGGAAGCAGTGCTAGAGCATCTCGGTTCGAGTCCGAGTGGCGGCATCCCCTAAAAGGGACACAGCGGATCCTATAATATATTTAATTCTCGATTTTAATTCTATAATGGAGAACCCCCGCCCTTTTTATGATATTTGCAACTTTAGAACATATATTAACTCATATCTCTTTTTCGATTATTTCAATTGTGATTACGATTCATTTTATGACCTTATTAGTCCACGAAATCGTAGAATTACGCAATTCATCGGAAAGAGGTATGATAGCTACCTTTTTATCTATAACAGGATTATTAGTTATTCGTTGGATTTATTCGGGTCATTCCCCATTAAGTAATTTATATGAGTCATTAATCTTCCTTTCATGGAGTTTCTCCATTATTCATATGATTCCTAAAATACGAAATAATAAAAATTATTTAAGCGTAATAACCGCGCCAAGTGCTATTTTTACCCAAGGTTTCGCCACGTCGGGTCTTTCAACCGAAATGCATCAATCCGCTATATTAGTACCCGCTCTACAATCTCAGTGGTTAATGATGCACGTAAGTATGATGCTATTAAGCTATGCAGCTCTTTTATGTGGATCATTATTATCAGTCGCTCTTTTAGTCGTTACATTTCGAAAAAACATCGATATGTTTTTTAAAAGCAAGAATTTAGTAATTAAATCATTTATCGTTGGCGAAGTCGAATATTTGAATGATAAAAGAAGTGTTTTTAAAAACACTTCTTTTATTTCATTTCGAAATTATTACAAATATCAATTGACTCAGCGTTTAGATTATTGGAGTTATCGTGTCATTAGTTTAGGCTTTACCTTTTTAACCATAGGCATTCTTTCTGGAGCAGTATGGGCTAATGAGGCTTGGGGATCTTATTGGAATTGGGACCCTAAGGAAACTTGGGCATTTATTACTTGGATCATATTCGCGATTTATTCACATACTAGAACAAATAAAAGTTTACAAGATACACATTCGGCACTTGCGGCTTCTATAGGATTTCTTATAATTTGGATATGTTATTTTGGGATCAATCTATTAGGAATAGGTTTACATAGTTATGGTTCATTCACATTAACATCTAATTGAATAAACGATACATAACATAAGAACATCATCTCATATGTATCTCGAGTTTTTGCGAACCATTTGACTCCAGAAATAAAATGGTTCGCAAAAACTCGAGATACATCTCATTACAACTCTAATTCACTTTATTTTACAGAATTATAAGACTTGCCGTCTCATTAATAAAAACTATCTATAAAAAATAATTAGATAAGATAGCTTGTACCTTGTTAACTGATAGTAAGAGAACGAAATCGGGATAAATACCAATACCTATTATTGGTAAAAAGAGACAGATCGAAACAAAAAGTTCTCGTGGTCCAGAATCCACAAAATTAGAATTTGGAACATTGAATAACTTGTATCCGTAGAACATCTGACGTAACATAGATAATAAATAAATAGGAGTTAATATCATTCCAATTGCCATTCCAAAAGTAATTAGTACTTTTGGAATTAAAAGATATTTTGAGCTGGTAATTATTCCAAAAAATACTACTAATTCTGCAACAAAACCACTCATCCCTGGCAATGCAAGAGAGGCCATCGAAAAGCTACTGAACATTGTAAATATTTTCGGCATCGGGACAGCTATCCCCCCCATTTCGTCGAGAGAAACAAGAGGTATTCTATCACAACAGGTTCCTGCCAAGAAAAAAAGTGCAGCACCAATAAATCCATGAGAAAGTATTTGTAGAATGGCTCCATTTAGTCCCATGTTGGTTATAGAACCAATTCCTATAATTGTGAAACCCATGTGAGATACAGAGGAATAGGCTATTCTCCTTTTTAAATTGCGTTGACCAAAAGAGGTTAAAGCCGCATAGATTATTTGTATTGTTCCCACTATCACCAACCACGGAGAAAATATGGAATGAGCACGGGGTAATAATTCCATATTGATCCGAATCAATCCATATGCTCCCATTTTTAATAAAATTCCGGCAAGAAGCATACATGTACTGTAATGTGCTTCTCCATGGGTATCTGGTAACCATGTATGTAGGGGTATGATCGGCGATTTGACAGCATAAACAATAAGGAAGCCAAAATAGAATATTATTTCCAATGCCATAGGATATGATTGATTAGCAAGTCTTTCAAAATCTAATGTCGGTTCAATGGAGCCATATAAACCCATACCTAGAACTCCTATTAATAGAAAAATAGAACCCCCCGCAGTGTACAAAATGAACTTTGTAGCCGAGTATAAGCGCTTCTTTCCTCCCCACATGGATAAAAGTAAGTAAACAGGAATTAATTCTAACTCCCACATGATAAAAAAAAGTAAAAGGTCTCGAGAAGAAAATGATCCTATTTGACCACTGTACATTGCTAACATAAAGAAATGGAATAATCGTGAATTTCGAGTAACTGACCAAGCCGCTAAAGTAGCTAAAGTAGTAATAAATCCTGTCAGTAAAATGGGTCCCACGGAAAGCCCATCGATTCCCAGTCTCCAGTGAAAATCCAAAATATTTATCCATTTCCAATCTTCTTCCAATTGGATTAAGGGATCGTCCAATTGGAAATGATAACAGAATGCATAGGTCGTTAAAAGGAGTTCTAATAAGCATATACATGTAGTATACCATCGAAACACCTTATTCCCCTTATGGGGAAGAAAAAAAATGGAAGAACCCGCGAATATAGGCAAAACAACAAGTATTGTTAACCAAAACCAAGGAAAATGACTCGTGATAAAGACAAGATACGCTTTGACCAGAAAAGCCCGTGCTCGGAATAATATATTGATTTTATCGAGTACGGGCTTTTGTCGGTAAATGAGGAATCAAATGATTCAAGTGGAGTTTTTGTAACGTATCACGTATCAATTAATAAGATAGACCCATGCTGCGAGTTGTTTCATGCCATAAATAAACACGGACACTCAAAAAGTCTGTCGGGCAAGCGGATTCACATCTCTTACAACCTACACAATCCTCGGTTCTTGGTGCGGAAGCAATTTGTTTAGCTTTACATCCGTCCCAAGGTATCATTTCCAATACATCTGTAGGGCAGGCGCGCACACATTGAGTACACCCTATACATGTATCATAAATTTTTACTGAATGTGACATTAAATCTATAAATTCCCGTTTTGAACATAAGAAATTTTCGATCTGGTATGGTAAAAATAAATGGTAGTAAATTAATTATATGTTTATATTGTAGACACCAGATGAATCAATGATTTATTAATTTTTTTAAGAATCAATATATTTCTAAATTTGTTCATGAAAAAGTGCCAAGATACTTTGATTTCTCTTTCAACAACCACAGTCATACAATACAAGTCGCACATCTGAATTCAAATTGGTCAACAAATAATACAATATTTCATTAATATTAATGGAATTTTAATTCCATTTTAAATTTGAATAAATCTAACAAATTAATATAAATTATTATTTTATTATTATATAATTTATATAATGAAAATCAATGATTACATAATGAATGATTACGACTAATTTAATTATTCAACAAATTTGCTTGTATTGATACGAGTTGATTTTTTGTTATGATGGATCGATGAAACAATAGCTAATCCAATAGCAGCTTCAGCCGCTGCAATAGCTATAACAAAAATTGAGAAAATGTCTCCTTTTAATTGGCGACTATCAAATAAATCAGAAAATGTTACGAGATTGATATTAACTGAATTTAGTATAAGCTCAAGACACATAAGTGCTCTAACCATGTTTCGACTTGTGATTAATCCATAGATACCGATAGAAAATAAATAGACACTCAAAAAAAGTACATGCTCGAACATCATTGACTAACTCCTCATCAATTTAGATTCATTTAAATATGACTAACAATTCAACTGATTTCATTGACTAGATATAGAACAAAATATTACAGAACAATAGAAGGTATTGGCAATAGATTTAACTAAAAATCTTAAACCTTTACACCTTTTTTATTTTATTTTATTTCAAATTTAGAATTCTAAAAATTTTTTAAATCATAAGTATTTATGATTGACGAGCCATAGTAATTGCACCTATTAAAGAAACTAAAAGAATTATAGAAATGAGTTCAAATGGAAGATAAAAATCTGTTGATAAATGAATTCCAATTTGTTGAACATAACTTATTAGGTCCTGTTCTAGAATCTGGTTTGATCTTGTAGTCCAAAGAATTCCGTACCATGACGTATTTGGGATAGTAATAATTAGTGAAAAAAAAAAAATACTTGTACAAACCAGTGAAGTAACCCCATCTCCAAGGGTCCAAAGGCGGGAAACATTGGAATATTCTGAGCTATTTATGAACATTACAGCAAATATGATTAAGACATTTATGGCTCCCACATAAATAAGAAGTTGTGCAGCAGCTATAAAATAAGAATTCGATAGAATATAGAATAAGGATATACAAACAAGAACCAATCCCAACGAAAAGGCAGAATAAATTGGATTGGTAAATAATACTACTCCCAGGCCCCCAAATATAAGAACTGATCCCAGAAATACTACAACAATATTATGTATTGATCCAGGTAAATCCATTATGTATGAAATAAGAAAATAAATAAATAAATCGAAGGATTTCATGACCTTACTGAATAGTCCAGGAAGTAAAAATTAGCCTATTTTTTTAATTGTCTATGATACCGTTCCTAAATAAAATCTTAATGTTGTAATGCATTATAGATTGTAATATAGATTAATGTAGATAAAGTTATTGGGCCAACTCAACTTTTTCATTTTAATTTATTCAGAAGAAAAGAAGAGTTAGAATCTTATATTTCCAAATCAAAACGAAAAATATTAAATAAACCCGCTATTCTCAACAATCAATAGTTATCGTTTTACTTTCTAGTTACATTGACTAAAAAAAAAAAAATAAATAAAGAAGCTTGGATCCTTTCTATCAAAATAGAAAAATAAAATCTTACTAATTGGTAATTGTTCTTGAATCAAAATATTTACCTTTGTCTATTTTTATTTGAGTCGAATTCATAACTGTTTGAATTGTGTAATCTCCAATTACTGACATTGGTAACCGACCCAAAGCGATTTGATTATAATTCAATTCGTGACGATCATAAGTAGAAAGTTCATATTCTTCAGTCATTGATAAACAGTTAGTGGGACAATATTCGACACAGTTACCACAAAATATACAGACACCAAAATTTATACTATAGTTAATCAATATTTTATTTTTAATATCTCCTTCAAATCTCCAATCAACAACAGGTAGATCTATGGGGCACACACGAACACATACTTCACAAGCAATACATTTATCAAATTCAAAGTGGATTCGACCACGGAAACGTTCTGATGTGATCGACTTTTCATAAGGATACTGAATAGTTACAGGTAAACGATTTGCATGGGATAAGGTAATTATGAAACTTTGACCAATATACCTTGCGGCTCGTATTGTTTGTTGACCATAATTCATGAACCCAGTCACCATAGGAAACATATTGTAGATATCCACGAATAAGTTGATGTTTCTTTCTCTTGTTTAAGAGAGGTTATGAGTCTAGAATACCATTATCGTATTGTGTTATTTATAGTGAAACAAGTTGGGAAGACGTTGTCAATAATAAATTACCTAGAGAAATAGGTAAAAGAAATTTCCATCCAAGATTTAATAGTTGGTCCATTCTCATCCTGGGTAAAGTCCATCTTGTTGTGATAGATATAAAAAGAAACAAATAAGCTTTAGCTAATGTAATAAAGATACCAATTGTTATTCCAAAGACTCTAGCAATTTCATTTATTCCGAAAAGTTCAGGAACAGATATGTATGGAATAGATAAATTCCACCCACCTAAATAAAGAACTGTTACAAATAATGAAGAAACTAAGAGATTTAGATAAGAAGCAATATAAAATAAACCATATTTGATACCAGAATATTCGGTTTGATAACCTGCTACTAATTCTTCTTCTGCTTCTGGTAAATCAAAAGGTAATCTCTCGCATTCTGCTAGAGAAGAAATTAGAAAAACGATAAACCCTATAGGTTGACGCCACATATTCCACCCCCAAAAACCATATTTTGACTGCGCCTCAACTATATCAACTGTACTTGAACTGTTCGATAATCATAGTCGATAATAACATAACTGTTCTCACCGCTATTCCAAAACCGTACATGAGACCTCAGCTTCATACGGCTCCTCTATGGCCGCGTACAAATAAATGTAAGGACTGGTTCGGTATTATTATAGGTATTTTTGTGGGGTGGGGTAGATAGAATAAAAATATCGTGTAGAGTCCCAAAAATTAGACCAATGGAATTCTGTCTGCTAGAATAACAAAAAAAGGGCGCTTCCGAATTGATCTCATCCCTTATAATTAAATCTTCGGTAATAACTTAATCTTTCAATAAAATACTCGTTAGATCAAGAGATAAAAAGAATTAGACATTCTTTACTGAATCATTAAAGAATAAGAATTTCATATATACATATATATTGGTATATATGTAGGAAAAAATAAATAAAGATCTTTTTATATTCTATTTCTTTTGTTCCTGTTCTTCTTTCTCGTAAGAGGTATTCCTGAGAATAAAGGATTAATTCGTTCTTGATAGTTATTTCTTTAATCAGTGACTAGGAGCATACTCTAGATCGGAATCGTGGGGAAGTACTGCTTGATCATTTCTACCAACTTAAAGCCCCTATCATCTTATGATTCGTTTTATGTGAAAATACCTCTTTTTTGATACCTTACATTATCTCTATTACTAATCCTTTGTGTACCTTGGTGTTCCTAACCGTCCACTGAATTTTTGATTGATCTCCTGTATGGTAATACATACAAGACAGTAATCCCATACAGTTGATGTACCCGCTTCAAGATATGATGACTAATTAAAGAATCTCAATCTTGGGATAAAGAGTTTATACTCCTTAATGTTTACTTCTGCTTTATTCTTATATATAGGGAATGAGATTTTCTCTTTTTACTACACATTGATAAGCTGTTTTATTTTACTCATATAACTATCTGGTTTAACTCATCGACCTGAATAACTCTGATGAATAAAAAAATAAAAATATCTATATCTATCCAATATATTAATTCCTCTTTCCTTTATTTCATTTTGAGGTCAAAGTTCATGTTCTAACGAATCACACGTAGAGATATTGATAACACACATAGAGTTAATGGTATTTCATAACTAATAGATTGAGCCGCAGCTCGCAAGCCACCTAAAAAAGAGTATTTATTATTCGATACATATCCTGATATAAGAAGCCCAATAGGAGCAATACTTGAAATGGAGATCCATAAAAAAACACCTATACTGAGATCAGCTAAAACAAGTCGATACCCAAAAGGAATTATTAAATAACTTAATACAATTGATATGACTGCTATAGACGGTCCGATACTAAACAAACGAATATCTCCTCTAGATGGTAGGAGGTCCTCTTTAAAAAGTAATTTAGTCCCGTCCGCTAGAGCTTGAAGAATTCCCAACGGGCCGGCATATTCGGGTCCAATACGTTGTTGTATCGCTGCGGATATTTCTCTTTCTAACCATACAATTACTAGTACTCCTATTATGATTCCCAATATAAGGGTCAAAGCAGGGATAAATAGCCATATGAGTCCATAGACTTCTTTTAAGGATTCTGATTTAGAAAAATAATTGATAGTTTGTGCTTCTGTTGTGCCAATTATCATTTCAACGGTCAACTTCTCCCATAATGATATCTATACTACCTAGTATTGTCATGATATCAGCCAATTTCATTCTTTTAATTAGCTGAGGAAGAATTTGCAAATTGATAAAACCGGGCGGACGAATTTTCCATCTCCAGGGGAAAAAACTATTATCTCCTATCAAATAAATTCCTAATTCTCCCTTTGGGGCTTCTACTCTTACATAAAGTTCTTGTTTCGACAATTCAAAATTAGGCGAAGGTTTTTTACTAATGAATCTATATTCAAAATCATTCCATTCGGAATTCCTTGTTCTATCTAAGCGCCGAATTTCTAAATTCTCATAGGGTCCTCCGGGAATTCCTTCTAAAGCCTGTTGAATAATTTTTATGGATTCCCTCATTTCGCCAATTCGTACTAAATAACGAGCTAATGAATCCCCTTCTTTTTGCCATTGGACTTCCCAATCGAATTCATTGTAACATTCATAATGATCAACTTTACGAAGATCCCATTGGATCCCAGAAGCTCGTAACATGGGTCCTGATAAGCCCCAATTTATTGCTTCTTCTCCACCAATAATGCCCACTCCTTCAACTCGTTCCAAAAAAATGGGATTCCGCGTAATAAGTTTTTCATATTCAACAACACTCGTTAAAAAATAATCGCAAAAATCTAAACATTTATCTATCCAACCATGAGGTAGATCAGCAGCTATTCCTCCGATGCGGAAATAATTATGCATCATTCGCATACCTGTGGCAGCTTCGAATAGATCATATAGCAATTCTCTCTCTCTGAAAATATAGAAAAAGGGAGTCTGCGCACCGATATCCGCCATAAAAGGCCCAAGCCATAACAAATGCGAAGCTACACGACTCAGCTCTAGCATAATTACTCTGATATAGCTGGCCCTTTGGGGTACTTGAACATTTCCCAATTGTTCTGGTGCATTTACTGTTATTGCTTCGGTGAACATAGTAGCTAAATAATCCCAACGTGTTACATAAGGAAGATATTGTATAATTGTTCGGTTTTCCGCTATTTTTTCCATTCCTCTGTGTAAATAGCCCAATACGGGGTCACAGTCAATAACATCTTCACCGTCGAGAGTTATAATGAGTCTAAGAACACCATGCATCGATGGGTGATGAGGGCCCATATTGACTATCATGAGATCTTTTCTTGTAGCTGGTACAGTCATATCTTTTCTTTCCTAATTCATTATTCCATGAATTTCTCAAAACGAGGTTTAGAAAAATAAAAACCTAAAAAAAAATTTCAAATGAATCCTCAAATTAACGAGTTTTAAGCTCCCGAATATCTAACTGACTAATTAATTTTTTATAACTTACTCTATTTTTCTTTGACAAATAAGCCAACAGCCGTTGACGTTTTCCCAGAATTTTTCGTAGACCTCTTTGAGATAAAAAATCTTTTTTGTGCAATTCCAAATGCGAGGTGAGTCTCCGTATTTTATTGGTGAAACTGAATACTTGAAATTCAACAGACCCTTTGTTTTCTTCTTTTTCGTCTTGCAGAATAACTGAAATAAATGAATTTTTGACCATAAAAAAATTCTTCTATCTTTATTATTTTTTTTTTTAGATTTTACCGATCAGGAAAAATAATAATTATTATTATATTATGTTATGATTATGTCAGTCATTTTAATCTGATATAAACAAAAGTTTAGATTTATTCATACTTTTTTATTCTATCGAAACCCCATTTTTATTTCAAACATAAAATGGGATTTCGATAGAATAAAATATAATACATTTACACATTCACGAAAGAGAGTTATTTTTTTTTTTTTTTTTTTTACTTAATAAAGATTCTACTAATTTATTATTCCTAGATCCAAAAATAAATCAATATCATGTACTAAAATGTAACATAACATATGCATATGTACATCTTTCGCCATATATCAAATATGTTATGTGAGGTGATATATAGTAAATATAATATTAGTTTATTAACTTATTCTGGATTGGGGATACATATATATCCTTAACATACTAAAACAACTGCTGTTATGGGTATCAAACCAGTAACGATTCATACAAGCTAAATCCTCTAATCGGTAATTAGGCCAAAGAAATAATTTTAATTTAATAAAGTTGTTTGCATCTCTATTAAGATGCTTGTCCTCATTAAAAAATTGTCCACAGTTTATTATTTTGTTTTCGTTGCAAAATTGTGGATTTTTATGTATATCATTCCAATTCCAGAAATTGAAACAAATTAGAATTCTCAACTCTCTCCGACGTCGATGAGATAGAATATGTTCAGGAACAAGAAAATTAGAATTATTTTTTTTTTCTTCATTCACAGGCATATCGCTATGTTGTGCAATGGATTTGTCTAAATTATTCTTATCAACATTTCGTTTTTTTATGAATTTTTTATTAGTTTTAACTTTATCTTTACCTTTATCAACTAATGAAATACTTATGGTTTGATAGATAATAAATTGCCCATCCCTTTTTATAGATAAACGAACTGGTTCGATAATTAATATTCCTCTTTTTATCAATTCTGTAAGAACAAGATCCTTTTGAATCAGCATTACATCCAGACGCATTTCTCCTCTTTGAATAGAGGATATAGCAATTTGCGTTGCATTTGTCAATCTAAGTAAGAGACAATATACCTTAATATTATTGATCATTCTTTGACTCAAAGAATCATCCCATCTTAATTGAAAAAGGAAATATTTTTTTAGTAATAAATCTAGTTCTGCTTCCTTGATCTTCTTAGATTCTTTTTTATTTCTACGTTTTTTAATGTCTGATCCCGCGTAATTATCTTCAACATCTTTTTTTTCGTTTTGTTTTCCTAGATCATATCCAAGATATTTTGGATATTGTTGTTTGTTTTTTTCTTGGTTAGAATTTTCTAAATCAATATATTCTTTTTGATTAGATAATATGGGAAGGTTTTTTTTTTTTATGTTGATGTTTTCATATTGACTAATCTTTTCATTTTTATGAAAATCTAAAAGAAGAAATTGGATTGGTATAATCCATGGTTTAATTTTATATGTTTCAAAAAGTAGCACAAATTCTGGTAAGAACCAAGATTTTAGTTTTGCTATAGTAGGATTATGATATAACCTTTTTTGATTCATTCCCATCCAATCAAAAAAGTTTTTTTTTTTCTTGTATAAGTTGATTTCTTTATGAAACGAAATATCTTTCTTTTTCATTTTGTTTTTATACTTATTAGTTTGAGTCTTAGTATTTTTATTAATCTTGATACCAATATGCGCATTGGTCCAAGTCTCGATATCAATATTTTTTATAAGACAAAAATGGAGAATTTTACAATCAAAATATTTTCTATCCCGATTTATATTCGTATCAATAGGATATCTTTCCTCTAGATAATCACTAATAGTTGTACTTACCAATAGATAAAATGCGTCAGGTTTCGATGTATTGAAATTATATAGATATGGAATCTCCCGGTTCTCCTTTACTTGTACTGTTGATCCATAAAAATAGGAGTTTTTCTTATCCCCATAATTAATATATTCATAATTCATATATTTATGTGATAAAAAATCATATCTGTAGTGTTTTTTAACCATTTTTTTTTTTTTGAACGAAACCGTTACGGAATAATCTTCTTTTACATAATGACTTAATTGGTCTTTTTTGTTTTCATATGAATTAAATTTAATTGAGTCTTTATTTTTAATCATACGAAGTTGATTGACTCTATTTCGCCATTTTTTCGGGACTAATCGAGACCATTTGATCCGGGAAAAATTGTATTGATAAAAACCCTTTAACCAGTTTTTCCAGTTATTCATTCCAGACTTTTGAATTTTATTATGCCTTGATTGGTAATCAAATAGTCCTCGTGTTATACAATAATCCTTTATTTTATCCCTAAGATAATAATGGGTTTCATGATCTTGAAATATATATTTCAAGTTATACTTGTTAAGTAATTGGGTTTGTGATAATTTGTAAAATACATATGCTTGGGACAAGCAAGTATAACTATTTAAATTTTTATTACTAATATTAGTATTTGAAACCCACTTTTTTATAGTTGAAATAAAGTTCATTCTATTTGGATTTATTTCATCAATTTTTTCTTGATTTGTTTCATGGTTGTAAGTGTATTTATTGATAATTTTTTTTGTTGATTCAAAAAAAAGTTGTATATTGATTCTGGGAATGTTTATGGTACATAGCAAGATATCCATGTATATTTTTTCAATGAAAAATTTTATAAAAAAATGTGATTTACGTATTAATCGTATATTGTTTCTTTTTAATATCTGCCAACTATATTTCTGTGATTCTGATCCTTTTATTTTATCATCATAGGTTAAAACTGTTTTTTTATTGTCTTTTGTGATTTGTTCTATTTGATTCTTGGTTGTGATTATCCTATCATAAAGATCTTTCATTTTTTTTTCTATGAGTGAATAATTTGTCCAATTCATAGATCGAATTGGTATGGTCCATTCATGGTTAATTTTATTATTTATTTTTGAATCTTTTCCATTTTTATTTGATTTATATACTTTCACCTTCTTCAATTCAAATGAAAAAATCGGATTTACTTTTTCAAGTTCTTTCATTATTCGCTTTATAACAAGAACTATTTTGATGACCCATCCTTTTTTTTCTTTTGAAATTTGTAGAGACCATTTTTCTCTTTCCTTTAAGACCCTTAGAACGAGAAAAAATTGTTTTTTTAGCTTTCTAATTTTTCTTTCGAGTTCTTTAAAAATGGGTTCAAAAAAAGAAAGTCGTTTTCGGGGAGAACCAAAGGGAAGTTCCGCTTCCATTCCCCATACTGTTAAAAAAGAAAAATTGTCTTTTTTTACTTGTTTTTTCATTGAATCTATATAATGAGATCGTACCTTAGATCTTTGTCTTCGCCAAGGTTTCAGACAAAAAGGAAATAAAATCTTTATCTGAATTCCGTCTGTTAACCAATCTTTTGGAAATTCTGTTTCTGATAATTGAACACCATTATAGGTGCACTTAACGTGCATTTCTCGATTCCATTCCTTCAAATCCTCGTACCATTCAGGAAATTGGAATAATAACATACGGCCCATATTTTTAGCTATTATCAATGAAGGTAATACTATATATTTTCTAAGAAAAGATTGTGTTACTAACATCAAACCTCTCATTACTTGAGCAAATAGAATGCTATCCCAAGTTTCTGCTATTGTTATTCGATCATTTTCCTCTTTTTTTTCCTGTTCTTTTGTCCCTTCTTTATCAAAAGAAGAATCAGAAATTTGCGATTCCGATTCTTTACCGACTTCATTTCTAAAAATGAAATTTATCATTTCAGAAAGATCAAAAGAATCAAAAAAAAATATTTTGTTTATTCGATCCAAAAAAAGCGGGGAATTAGCATTTGCTTGAAACATTTCCCAAGTAACCGTTTTGCGTCTTTGAGCACGCATGGATCCTTTTATTATATCCCGACGAAAATCTGATTGTTGCGAGTAACGTATCAAAGCCACTTCTTCTGCTTCATCATTATTACTAGTATTATTAATACTAGTAACAGAATTAGTATTCTGATTGTTATCAGTATAAATTACCACCCGTTTGGCTTTTCTTGAACGAATCTCATGATCTTCCGTCGATTCTTCCTCATCTTCTTCCTCCGGCTCTTCAATAAAAAAAAAATCATCGGCTAATTTGTATGACCATCGAGAAATTTTTTTGCTTATTTCTTCTATTCCAATAGATTTAGTTTTAATTATTGTTTGATTATTTGGGTCGGTTGTAATTACATCGAATAAAAATTTCAAGAATTTTGATTGACTTTCTGAATCAATTATTTTAGACTTCGATAATAATTCCCTATCAAAATCAAATGAATTCCTTTTATTTTCAAATTCTTGGGAATTATTAGGAATAGGAAGTAGACCATGAATCTTATTTATCCAAAATATTTTTATGGAATCTTTTCTAGAAGTCATTAAATCATTTATATTTGCGCCGAGCTTTTTTATTATTCCACGATATGGTCCATTCAAAAAAGGATCATACGTTTTAGACAAGCATTCTTTTTCATTCTCATCATTGTATAGTCTGGCCCTTTTTTCAAGCATGTTTAGAAGAAGAGATCCCTTTTCTTTTTCTAGAACTTTTATTCGACTTATCAATTCATTTCTTAAGTTGGACTTTTTTTGTTCATTGGTATAAATCCAATAATTATATAAGTCTTGATGACTTAGTTTTTTCATTGTGTAGAAAGAAATTTTGTGTTCTATCATTTCTGAAAAAGTTGATAAACTTGACGGATACGTAAAAGATATTTTTTCTTTTCCATCACTTGGACATGTATAAAAAAAATATTGTGACATTTCATTTCGTACAGCATTTTCAAATAGATCATTTTTTATATATCTAAATGGACGATTCCATCGTTTATAATCGAAAAAAAAAGTCATAAGAGGTTTTTCAAACCGGAAATGGGCATGGGTCTTTTCTTTTTTTTCTTCTTTAAGTCTTCCCAATTCCCAATTCTCTTGATACCCATCAAGATAAGAATCTTCGTCAACAGGGCTATCCTTATAGGATGTCTCTTTAAAGTGGAATTCATCTTTTGTTTTTTCCTTTCCATTCACCCGGATCTCTTCCGTTTCATCTATTTTGTCCGGATCCTCTTTTTCTTCCGAACAAAGGGAAGGGTCTTCTTCGGTGGATCCCCCTTGTTCCTGTTTAGTCGCCTTCGTTTCGGAAGTTGTTTCTACATCGATTTCTTCCTCACTTTCTCCCTTTTCTTCTGTTTCTGAGGTTTCTTTCAGTTTCTTAGTGACAATAGGCGACGGCATTCTGCCTAAATAGTAGACACAGGTGATAAATAAGAGAATACTAAAGATTCGAGCCATATAATTTCTCAATTCTGACACAAGGTACTTATTAGATCGAATAGAATGATTTTGCCGTATCCAGACTAAGACCAATCCAACCCATTTCATGAATAAAATGTGACCAATTAACCAACCAACAAAACTACTTGTTACAAATAACATCTTATTGTTGCATCGAAACGTATAAATGTTGACTAATCTGGTTAACGTTGAGCTTGGTAAAATGAAATGGTTGAATAATTGAAAAATTAGATTATTCAGGAATACACATTGAATGCTGAGATTACGCATTGAATTTCTGGTAGTAGATCCATAATCAAAAAGGTTTTTGTGATTGTTCCAGAA